GAAAATTGGTTATTTACGATGTACGATGATCCCTGTTAAGCATCCATGGCTGAATGGTTAAAGCGCCCAACTCATAATTGGTAAATTTGCGGGTTCAATTCCTGCTGGATGCACGCGAACGGGAACGTTCCATAAGTCTATTGGAACTGGCCCTCTATCCATGGAATCTCATCCATCATCCATACATAACGAATTGGTATGGTATATTCATACCATAACATAAGAACAATAAGAACTCGAATTCTTATCGATACTGGAACTCAGAGGATAGGAGGGAAAGTCGATTTATGGATGGAATCAAATACGCAGTATTTACAGAAAAGAGTCTTCGTTTATTGGGAAAGAATCAATATACTTTTAATGTCGAATCGGGATTCACTAAGACAGAAATAAAGCATTGGGTCGAGCTCTTCTTTGGTGTTAAGGTAGTAGCTGTGAATAGCCATCGACTACCCGGAAAGGGTAGAAGAATGGGACCTATTCTGGGACATACAATGCATTACAGACGTATGATCATTACCCTTCAACCGGGTTATTCTATTCCACTTCTAGATAGAGAAAAGAACTAAAGGAGAATACTTAATAATACGGCGAAACATTTATACAAAACACCTATCCTGAGCACACGCAAGGGAACCGTAGACAGGCAAGTGAAATCCAATCCACGAAATAAATTGATCCATGGACGGCACCGTTGTGGTAAAGGTCGTAATGCCAGAGGAATCATTACCGCAAGGCATAGAGGGGGAGGTCATAAGCGCCTATACCGTAAAATCGATTTTCGACGGAATCAAAAAGACATATCTGGTAGAATCGTAACCATAGAATACGACCCTAATCGAAATGCATACATTTGTCTCATACACTATGGGGATGGTGAGAAGAGATATATTTTACATCCCAGAGGGGCTATAATTGGAGATACTATTGTTTCTGGTACAAAAGTTCCTATATCAATGGGAAATGCCCTACCTTTGAGTGCGGTTTGAACTATTGATTTACGTAATTGGAAGTAACCAATTAGGTTTACGATGAAACCTAGAAATCGATCACTGATCCAATTTGACTACCTCTACGGGATAGACCTCAACAGAAAACTGTTGAGTAACGGCAGCAAGTGATTGAGTTCAGTAGTTCCTCATAGAAAATTATTGACTCTAGAGATATGGTAATATGGAGAAGACAAAATTGTTTGAAGCACGCACAGAACCGGAAGCGCCCCTTGTTTCAAAGAGAGGAGGACGGGTTATTCACATTTAATTTGATGGTCAGAGGCGAATTGAAAGCTAAGCAGTGGTAATTAAGACCCCCGGGTGAAAATAGGGATGTCTCCTACGTTACCCATAATATGTGGAAGTATCGACGTAATTTCATAGAGTCATTCGATCTGAATGCTACATGAAGAACATAAGCCAGATGACGGAACGCGGAGACCTAGGATGTAGAAGATCATAACATGAGCGATTCGGCAGATTTGGATTCCTTTTCCATATATCCACTCATGTGGTACTTCATCATACGATTCATATAAGATCCATCTGTCTAGAGATCGTCATATACATCTAGAAAGCCGTATGCTTTGGAAGAAGCTTGTACAGTTTGGGAAGGGGTTTTTTGAGAAAAAAGAAGAATCTACTTCAACCGATATGCCCTTAGGCACGGCCATACATAACATAGAAATCACACGTGGAAGGGGTGGGCAATTAGCTAGAGCGGCGGGTGCTGTAGCGAAACTGATTGCAAAAGAGGGTAAATTGGCCACTTTAAGATTACCATCTGGGGAGGTCCGTTTGGTATCCCAAAACTGCTTAGCAACAGTCGGACAAGTGGGTAATGTTGGGGTGAACCAAAAAAGTTTGGGTAGAGCCGGATCTAAGTGTTGGCTAGGTAAACGCCCCGTAGTAAGAGGGGTAGTTATGAACCCCGTGGACCACCCCCATGGGGGCGGTGAAGGGAAAGCCCCTATTGGTAGAAAAAAACCCACAACCCCTTGGGGTTATCCAGCGCTTGGAAGAAGAACTAGGAAAAGGAAAAAATATAGTGATAGTTTTATTCTTCGTCGTCGTAAGTAAATACGTAACTAGGAATATGGAAAATTGCATTGCAATAATGCGATGGGCGAACGACGGGAATTGAACCCGCGCATGGTGGATTCACAATCCACTGCCTTGATCCACTTGGCTACATCCGCCCCTTATCCAGCTAAGGGATTTTCTATTTTTTCCACTCATCATTATTCTATTTATTCTGACCTCCATACTTCGATCGAGATAGTGGACATAGGATGCCACTCTTTAAAATAAAAAAAAGGAGTAATCAGCTGTGACACGAAAAAAAACGAATCCTTTTGTAGCTCGTCATTTATTGACAAAAATCGAAAAGGTCAATATGAAGGAGGAGAAAGAAACAATAGTAACGTGGTCCCGGGCATCTAGCATTCTACCCGCAATGGTTGGCCATACAATCGCGATTCATAATGGAAAGGAACATATACCTATTTACATAACAAATCCTATGGTAGGTCGCAAATTGGGGGAATTCGTGCCTACTCGGCATTTCACGAGTTATGAAAGTGCAAGAAAGGATACTAAATCTCGTCGTTAACTGAATTCAGAATAGAAAGATTCAGAATAAACAAAATTTATAGGATTCAAATAAAGTAAAGGTAGGCGGGGAATAACCTTATTTATGACAAGTTTCAAATTGGTAAAGTATACCCCTAGGATAAAGAAGAAGAAGAATGGGCTACGGAAACTCGCAAGAAAAGTTCCAACTGATCGTCTACTTAAGTTCGAACGAGTTTTCAAAGCACAAAAACGCATAAATATGTCTGTTTTCAAAGCACAAAGAGTTCTTGATGAGATTCGATGGCGTTACTACGAGGAAACCGTTATGATACTGAACCTCATGCCTTATCGAGCATCTTATCCCATCTTAAAGTTGGTTTATTCGGCAGCAGCAAATGCTACTCATTATAGGGATTTCGACAAAGCGAATTTATTCATAACAAAAGCCGAAGTCAATAGGAGTACTATTATGAAAAAATTCAGACCTCGGGCTCGAGGACGTGGTTATCCTATAAAAAAAACCATGTGTCATATAACAATTGTACTAAATATAGTAAAGAAATCTAAATAACCTTTAGATCAACCTAAGATTTCGATTCCCAGTAAAAAAAAAAAAATACAATAGAAAAATATGGGACAAAAAATAAATCCACTCGGTTTCAGACTTGGTACAACCCAAAATCACCATTCTTTTTGGTTCGCACAACCAAAAAATTATTCTGAAGGTCTACAAGAAGATAAAAAAATACGGAATTGTATCAAGAACTATATAGAAAAGAATAGGAAAAAAAGCTCGAATAGAAAAATAGAATCAGACTCAAGTTCCGAAGTAATTACACATATAGAAATTCAAAAAGAAATCGATACAATTCACGTTATAATCCATATTGGATTCCCAAATTTATTAAAGAAAAAGGGAGCAATCGAAGAATTAGAGAAAGATATCCAAAAGGAAGTGAATTCTGTAAACCAGAGACTTAATATTGCTATCGAAAAAGTTAAAGAACCTTATAGACAACCTAACATTCTTGCAGAATATATAGCTTTCCAATTAAAAAATAGAGTTTCATTCCGAAAGGCAATGAAAAAAGCCATTGAATTAACTAAAAAAGCGGATATAAAGGGAGTAAAAATCAAAATTGCGGGTCGTCTAGGAGGGAAAGAAATTGCACGTGCCGAATGCATCAAAAAGGGTAGACTTCCCCTCCAAACAATTCGCGCTAAAATTGATTATTGCTGCTATCCAATTCGAACTATCTATGGAGTATTAGGTGTAAAAATTTGGATATTCATAGAAGAAGAATAACTAACCCTGTCTTCTCATTCTGGCCAGTGATAGAATAAAAAAGCTAAGAACCTTATTTTTCCAAAAATCCCTGAAAAAAGAAGAAATTATACCTCTTTCTATAAGATTTAATGAAAATTGATAAATCTTTTAATATAATTGCTATGCTTAGTGTGTGACTCGTTAGTTTTTCTTTAGGGGCAAAAATGGAAATTAAAAAAAAAAAATTGACCGAAGCCTACTAAAAATAGAAAAAACTTAGTAATTAAATATAGAAAATTAACCAATAACCAACCTATTGCTTCGTATTGTCGAGATCCTAACTAAGAAACAGTCACTATGTGAATAAATACATCTATCATAAATGAATGGATCTATCATATAGTTGTAGCAACTGCATTTTTTCTCTAAAAAGAAACCTGATTCTAGGTTGTAAAACAAAACTAAAGGGATGTGGATAAAAGGAGGGATGATAGATAGAAGGAAGAAGAATAAGAAAGATATAAGATTCCAATGTGTATGGTCTATGAATTACATCATAAAAGGCAATGTGATAAAGCATCAATATAATAAAATAATAAAAAAAAGAGAGAAGTTTAATGTTCACCAAAACAACTCACTTTATCTTTCCTTTGAAATCGTAATTTGGAAACAAGAAATAAAAATTTAAAGCAATAATAAAGAGCAGCCCGGGTTAATAAAACTGAGAGAATTAACTCGGAAAGTTTGGAAGCTCCATTGCAGGATTCAAACCTAACCATTAAAGGAGAAGCTGTGGGAACGACAAAACCTATGACTGCATAGGATTGATTTTATTGAAAAGAATCCTAATACTTCATTGGGTGGGATGGCGGAACAAACCAAAAAAATTGCTTTATTTGTTAAGGTTATAAATTAACAAATAAGACAAGAAAGAGTAAATATTCGCCCGCGAAATCCTTATTGGATTCGAATACTTTACTATGATTCAATAAGGGTAAAAATAAGGATATTCTTTTTTAAAAGAAAGATTACATTATCTACAAATATAGAATTTGGATATATTCTAGATCTTTTTTCTTGACTATATATTTAAGAAATTCAAAATAAAAAAAAAAACACACAATTCTATTATATATTGATGTGGATCTATCCGTAATATTTTTAAATATTATGGAATTAGAGAAATTTGCACGCTTTCTCATTTCATTCGCGAGGAGCTGGATGAGAAGAAACTCTCATGTCCAGTTTTGTAGTAGAGATGGAACTAAGAAAGAACCATCGACTATAACCCCAAAAGAACTAGATTTCGTAAACAACATAGAGGAAGAATGAAGGGAAAATCCTGCCGAGGCAATCGTATTTGTTTTGGTAGATATGCTCTTCAAGTACTTGAACCCGCTTGGATCACAGCGAGACAGATAGAAGCAGGACGAAGAGCAATGACACGATATGCACGTCGTGGTGGAAAACTATGGGTACGTATATTTCCCGACAAACCAGTTACACTAAGACCCACAGAAACACGTATGGGCTCAGGAAAAGGATCCCCCGAATATTGGGTAGCCGTTGTTAAACCAGGCCAAATACTTTATGAAATGAGCGGAGTATCTGAAACTGTAGCTAGAGCAGCTATCTCCATAGCTGCCAGTAAAATGCCCATACGAAGTCAATTTCTTAAATTAGAGATATAGAACCCCAAAAAGTAGTATTGAAGATAAAAAACCCCGGTTTTTTCCTTCTGGAAAGACAATATTTCTTTCATCCCTTTGCAGTGAATGAAATAACAAATTGAAATCCAAATAATATGATTCAACCCCAGACCCTTTTAAATGTAGCAGATAACAGTGGAGCTCGAAAATTGATGTGTATTCGAGTCATAGGCGCTGCTGGTAATCAGCGATATGCTCGTATTGGTGATGTTATTGTTGCTGTAATCAAAGACGCAGTGCCCCAAATGCCTCTAGAAAGATCCGAAGTAATTCGAGCTGTAATTGTACGTACATGTAAAGAATTCAAATGTGAAGACGGTATAATAATACGCTATGATGACAATGCAGCAGTTATCATTGATCAAAAAGGAAATCCAAAAGGAACTCGAGTTTTTGGCGCGATTGCCGAGGAATTGAGAGAATTGAATTTTACTAAAATAGTTTCATTAGCTCCTGAAGTATTATAAATACTACTAGACGAGATATAGATCAAAGAAAAAATTAGTAGATTGTGTTTTACGTATATGCTTTAAAATCCAAAATAAAAAGAAAGGGGAAAACATGTTGATTATCGAAAAATTAGGAGGAACCTAGAATTAGAGTCTTATGGGCAAGGACACTATTGCTGATTTACTAACCTCTATAAGAAACGCAGACATGAGTAAAAAAGGAACTGTTCGAGTAATATCTACAAATATTACCGAAAACATTGTTAAAATACTTCTACGAGAGGGTTTTATTGAAAGTGTTCGGAAACATCAAGAAAGTAACAGATATTTCTTGGTTTCAACTTTGCGACATCAAAAGAAAAAAACTAGAAAAGGAATATATAGAACTAGAACCTTTTTAAAGCGTATCAGCCGACCTGGCTTACGAATTTATGCTAACTATCAAGGAATTCCTAAAGTTTTGGGCGGAATGGGAATTGCTATTCTTTCTACTTCTCAAGGTATAATGACAGATCGAGAAGCTCGACTAAACAGAATTGGGGGAGAAGTCTTATGTTATATATGGTAATGGCCCCGCCTATAGTACCCGAATTCTATCTCGAACTTCCTATTTTGAAAATAAAAATAGAAAAATAGGAGAAAAAATATGACAGAAAAAAAAAATAGGAGAGAAAAAAAAAACCCGAGAGAAGCAAAAGTTACTTTCGAAGGTTTAGTTACGGAAGCCCTACCCAACGGAATGTTCCGAGTTCGCTTAGAGAATGACACCATCATCCTGGGCTATATTTCAGGAAAAATCCGGTCCAGTTCTATACGAATACTGATGGGGGATAGGGTCAAAATTGAAGTAAGTCGTTATGATTCAAGCAAGGGACGTATAATTTATAGACTTCCCCATAAGGATTCGAAGCGTACTGAAGACTCGAAGGATACTGAAGATTTGAAGGATACCAAAGATTCAAAGGATTAAGTTTTTCTAGGATAATAAATTCCAAATTTCAAAATTTAAGTGAAGAGGCTGCTTATTTTTTTCCAAAAGAGTAAATTCATAGTTTAAGAAAGGAATACCTAAATATGAAAATAAGAGCTTCCGTTCGTAAAATTTGTACAAAATGTCGACTGATTCGTAGGCGTGGGCGAATTAGAGTCATTTGTTCCAATCCAAAGCATAAACAAAGACAGGGGTAATCTTTCGAAAAAGGAGCTTTCCTTTCTAAAAAGTAAAAAAAGTACCCACAAAAATGTCCAAATTCAAAAAAAAAAATTAAAGTAAAGGATATATTTAACCCTGAAACGGATATCTTTGTATTTTTTTTTCTTTTTGTTATTTCTAACTCATATTTATGAGATAATAAAATATGACAAAAGCTATACCAAAAATAGGTTCACGTAAGAAAGTGCGTATTGGTTTGCGTAGGAATGCCCGTTTTAGTTTACGCAAGAGTGCACGTAGAATAACAAAAGGAGTTATTCATGTTCAAGCCAGTTTCAACAATACCATTATAACT